TTCCCCTATTCCCACCCACGTATATAGGATATTTTAAGAAGTAAACCTCTTTCTTAGTAACGGGGTCCGGAGACAAAATAGGAAAGGTGATTTCACTATATTTCTGACCAGGAACAGGACCTATCACAAGAATATTTTTTTTAGTAGGGCGATAACTCTGAAAAGAAAGATTGCCCATCTTTTCTTTCATTTCCGGAGAAATACGATCGGGGGGGGCTAATTCGAATCCCTCAGGTAAAATAAGAACTGCCCCTACATTCAAAGATCCCCTTTTACCATTAGAAAGAACTTGTTTCAGTTGGATGTCATAAGGAATTCTAACAACTGCTTCAAATACAGTATCGGGAAGTACCGCTTGTGGAACCTCAATATCCACGGGCTTATTAGCTAAATGACAATTGGCGCATACAATACGCCCAGTTGCTTCTCGTGGATTTTCATAACTCTGTTGTGCAAAAATGGGATATGCGTGTGAAATAGATGTCCGAGTTATTACATATATAAATATAATGATCGATACGGAAATGGATCGAGTCATCTGCTCCTTTATCCAAGAAAAGATATTTCTATTTTGCATGGTCCAATCATTGATCCCGAAAATTTCTACAATAAATTGGGTAGGTTGCTAGTAGAGTTTCCTATCCACGATTCTGCTATTTTACTGGAATCCAGGAGGAATTCCTGGATTGGTATAAATATAAAGAATGAGTAAGATTTTTAATGATTTGTTTATGTACGAAGTAAAAAACATTATGAGTAGATTCATATCAGTGGATCATTCTTTAGTCATTCATTGAATGATAAATCACTACAAGTGACGGAGATACACGATTTAAATAACGGAAGATCCAATATTTTAAAATTGTATCTAGAATGACTGGAAAGGTGGAAACAAGGCCAGATATAATTTGATTATTATGAGAAAATCCAAAATCCTTGTAGACAGAACCAATCATTAGTTCCCAACCGTGAGGCGAGTGGAATCCAATACATAAATCAGTTAATAAAAGAATAGAAAAAGCTTTTATTGTGTCGCTTAAGTTATAGATAAATTCCCGAACCCAAGAATTAATAATAACAAGTTCTTTATTACCCAGAATAGAATAACCACTTAGAATAGCGAAACTTATTATATTTGTCGAAAAGTGTAAAATGGTATGGATATGACCTTCATTGTACATCTTGACCAATTGTATCGTTTCTTTGTGTATTCCTATACGAAGCTTTTGTATATGTGTATCCGGGTACTCCTTTATCATTTCGTCCAAAATGAAGAGTTCTTCTAATTCTATGAATTTTTCTAGAACGTTCTTTTCGTGAATATCATTCAAAAAAACTTCAGATTGCCCAGCATTCCACCAATTAGTAACCAAAGATTCCATACTTTTATTAAATGAGAGAGAAATCCACCAGGGCAAAAAGATTATAGATGTAAGATATAGAAGGGGTTTTAGCGCTTTCTTTTTTAGCATTTTAAATCTGTGAATTGTTAATGAAACCACCGAATTCCTTGACTCTATCCAATCTGATATTTCCACGAAACGTGAGTTCTATAACAAGGTATTGAATCCATAGACCTATTCCCTTTTTTTAATTAATTGGTTAGTCCTTGGATCTGGAAACAATATTTTTGTTTTATTATTTCTTCATTAGAAGCAATTGCATTCTTTCTAATGAATGCCCTAACGCGCCACCTCAAGAAATGAATATTTTACGGATTTCGGGGCAAAAGAACCAACCCCCTTACCTAGATCAATTATTTCGAAAAATTTCGCGGGCTACCCATAGCCCGGGAATTTTTTAGGTAAATTTCGGAAAAAATATTGATATGATGAAATCAAAAACGAGTAGCAAAAAAAGAGAGAAATAGAATGGTTATAGTTATAAATGATCCAATCTTTATGATTATCAAAAAGGAAAAGAAAGGATAAAAAGAAAGAAACATCAATTGACAAAACAAATAAAGAATTCAATTACATGATATGATACATCTATAGCAAACATATCAATTCAAAATGGACCAAAAAAGATGAATTCTATAGTCTGCACTGTTCGGATATATGTGATGAATCCATACTTAGTATACTTGTTACTAGTATGAAAAAATGGGGTTGATTTTCATATGCATAAAAAACTTGTTTTGGTGGACAAAAACCACTTTTTTATGTTTTCTGGTTGTTCCATACGCGTCTGCTTTTCCTCGAATGAGCACTCTGAAAAACGTAAGTTAAATTGTTATATAACAACAAATCAAATCAAATATAATTCATGAGGTCTTTACTCAATGCTGCGAAAGCATTCATTCTTCAATTTATTTCAAAATACTTCAATTGGTACGCGCAAAAAGTAGGCCAATTCCGCAGCCTTTTGTTCAATTTCTCGTGGAGTCAAATTCTCATCAGTACGAGTCAAGGGAACGGAACCCTGGCCTCTGATTTCCATATAAAGTACACGCCGAGGATAAATACCTTCTTTAACCTCTATTCTAATCGACTGAATATCTCTCATAAGGAATCGAAGGAAGATGCGACGATTTCTTCCAGGGAATCCCCAACGAAAAATACACACTATTCCTTTTTTTCTATCGAATCTATCATAACCACTGCCTACATTCCACGAAATTGTGCACCACAAATAGGAGCTGATGAACAGACCTGCGATCCCATAGAAAGACATCACGATCCCTTGTGGAAAAAAAAGGATTTGCTGAGAAGGAAATAAGGATATCAGATTCCTACCAAGGTAACTAGAAGTTCCAACCAATAAGAATCCTAGTGAACCTAAAAAAAGGATACAGGCCCAACAGAAATTACTTGTTTTTCGAGACCCCGGTATAAGTTCTATCCATATACGTTCTGATCGCCAGTTCATACTAGATCCAGTTGTTTCAGTTTATTGGAATTGAGAGAATAACCCAAATGAATTTGACTTTATTTTTTTGTTCCCGAAGTAACTCTCATCAACTAGCACTATTATTATGATGTGAACCCTTAGGAGTAATTCATCGAATCAGTTAGATATAAAAAAATATCCCCTTCATGTGATCCTACTATGGATATCTACATACATATAGATGATACTTTGACTTTCCATTTCATACATCTGCTGACCCCATTTTCAAATAGATATAATGCATTTATCCATATATCATGTTTACACGTGCATAACAGCTCTTTCATTTGTGTTCGGAAGAAGACACACGTTGTACCCTATTCCACTAAACAAATAGATAATCGGTATTATGATCCAAGTCCGAGTCTTAAAAAAAAATGAGATTAGATCTCATCGAATCTAGACAATCTTGTTTTTTTGAACATGAAGAGATAGAGAAGCCATTGCAATTGCCGGAAATACTAGACCCACTAAAGGCACAAAAAAAGAGGGTAAGTTGAAAGTTGTCATAGAATGGATACCTCGATTTAATATTTGTACCTGTTATAAAGATATCTTATGATAAGTATATCTATTATCAGTATATAATAATAGGTATAGGTACAAGAAATGTAGAACTAAATAAGTGTACCTATTCACCTTTATATATATGTTTATTATTTACTTTAGATTTATTTATATATATTTATTATTATTGTATTGTTTTCTTATACTATACTTATCTTCTAATAAAGAAAAGACAAAATCTTCTAATAAAGAAAAGACAAAAAAAGTTTCTTACTAATTATCAAATCTAACAAATCCGATCCAACAGGGATTCCTAGCAAAAAATGGAAATTATCAGGGAATATAGAAAAATAAATGCAAGATTCCTATTCTCTATTTTCTAAATATATTGAATTATTCAATATATTTAGAATATGTAACGTAATAAGGGAACGTTCATTTTTTATTTTTAAAATTTGATAATTAATTCCTTTATCCTGTTTGTTGGTAGAGTCTTCCTGATTACTAATCATGAATATAGGTAGAAATAAAATGGATCTGGAGGAAATAAGAAAAAGTGATTATCAACAACCTTTTTTCCTTTATTAGATCTTATGACCTCAAGTAAAACTCCATGCTTATTATTTTATTTTTTAAAATTACTATAAACTAAATACTTGTGCACCTCAAAAAATATAAATAACTGAATTAAATGATCTACTTGATTGGATTTTTATTCAAGGGAAAGAAACCGTGAAGCTGAAATAACTCACTTAGAACACCTTTTAAAGGATTACGTGGTACGATTGGGTCGAATAAGCCCTTATGGAATAAATACTCAGCTTCTTGTGAACCGTCAGGGACTGTCTTATTCAATGTTTGTTCAATTACTCTTTTACCCGCAAATGCAATGTAGGCATTAGGTTCGGCAATAATGATATCTCCTAACATACCAAAACTGGCGGTCACTCCACCGGTTGTAGGAGATGTAAGGATTGATACGTAGAATAACTTTTTATTTGATTGATAATTATATAAAGCTGAAGATATTTTAGCCATTTGCATCAAGCTCAAACTTCCTTCTTGCATGCGCGCTCCTCCGGAAGCACACACTATAATAAGAGGTAGAGATCTATTAGTAGCATATTCGATCAAACGGGTGATTTTCTCGCCTACTACGGATCCCATACTGCCCCCCATAAACTGAAAATCCATAATCCCAATTGCTATGGAAATACCATTTAGTTGACCTATGCCTGTTTGAACAGCCTCGGTTAACCCTGTCTTTTTTTGATAAGAATCAATACGATCTTTATAAGGTTCCTCCTCCGAATGAAATTCAATGGGGTCCACAGAAACCATGTCCTCATCCATAGCACCCCAAGTGCCTGGATCAATCAAAAGTTCGATTCTTTCTGAACTACTCATTTTCAAATGATATCCACATTGTTCACAAATATTCAGTTTTAACCTAAAAAATTTCTTATAATTTAATCCATAACAATTTTCGCATTGAACCCACAAATGCCTGTATTTTTGACTTACATCGAGATCATTATATTTTCCTATCATATCGAAATCACTTCCATTTGCGCTAGTTTGTATACTGAGACTCTCACTGT